AATACTGATTACCAAGAATTTGAACAAAAAGCGTATACGGTTGATAAAAAACCATTATCAACAGAAATTGACGAGTTCTTAACTTTAATCAATGAATTTGGTAACGAACCAAATTTAAATTTGAAAGGTCTTTCTTTATTTTCAGACCAAGAACAGGGAAGAGCGAATTCAGAAAAAAGAACGAAGTTTGTAAAATTTGTATTCAATGCAATTGATCCTAATGAGATAAAATCGGGAAAAAAATCGATTGGAATAAAAGAAATCAGTAAAAAAGTACCTCGCTGGTCACATAAATTAATCACCGAATTGGACCAACAAATGGGTGAATTTAAAGATCGCATATCAATGGATCATCAACTTCGTTCAAGAAAAGCAAAACGTCTAGTTATTTTTACTGACAACAACGCGAACGATCCTGATGAGGAACTGGCTTTAATAAGCTATTCGCAACAATCAGATTTTCGTCGATGTATAATTAGAGGCTCTATGCGTGCTCAAAGGCGCAAAACATTTATTTCGAAACTATTTCAAGCAAATGTGCATTCCCCCCTTTTTCTCGACAGAATAACCCCCCTCCGTCTTTTTTCTTTTGATATCTCTGAACTGATTAAACCAATTTTTCGAAATTGGACAGGTAAAGAGGGAGAATTCAAGATTCTAGAGTCTAGAGAAGAACAAACAAAAAGAGAAGAGAAAAAAGAAAAGGACAAAAAAGAGGAGAACAAAAGAAAGGAAAAAGCACGGATAGCAATCGCAGAAGCCTGGGATAACATTCCTTTTGCGCAAAAAATAAGAGGTTACATGTTAATAACTCAATCAATTCTTCGAAAATATATTCTATTACCTTCATTGATAATAGCCAAAAATATCGGGCGTATGTTATTCTTGCAACTTCCTGAATGGTCTGAAGATTTGCAGGAATGGAATAGAGAAATGCAGATTAAATGTACTTATAATGGTGTTCAATTATCAGAAACAGAATTTCCCAAAAATTGGTTGAGAGACGGGATTCAGATCAAAATTTTATTTCCTTTTTGTCTGAAACCTTGGCATATATCTAAACTGTACCCCTCCCGCGAAGAGCTAATGAAAAAGAAAAAACAAAAAGATGATTTTTGTTTTTTAACAGTTTGGGGAATGGAAGCTGAACTTCCCTTTGGTTCTCCCCGAAAGCGCCCTTCCTTTTTTGAGCCCATTTTTAAGGAACTCGAAAAAAAAATTGCAAAATTCAAAAAGAAATATTTTATAACTCTAAAAATTTTAAAAGGAAAAACAAAATTATTTAGAAGAGTTTCAAAAGAAACCAAAAAATGGCTTATCAAAAGTATTGGATTTCTAAAAAAAATAAAAAAAGAACTTTCAAAAGTAAATCCAATTGTATTATTTAGATTCAAAGAAATATCTGAATCGAATGAAACGAAAAAAGAAAAAGATTATCTAATTAGTAATCAAATAATTAACGAATCATTTAGTCAAATTAAATCTGGAAATTGGCCAAATTCTTCACTGATAGAAACAAAAATGAAGGATTTGACTGATAGAACAAGTACAATAAAAAATCAAATAGAAAGAATTACAAAAGAGAAAAAGAAAGGAACTCCAGAAATAGACATTAGGCCTAATAAAACAAATAATATTAAAAAATTCGAATCGCCAAAAAATTTTTTCCAAATAGTAAAAAGCAGAAATACTCGAGTAATATGGAAATTCCATTATTTTCGAAAATTATTCATTCAAAGATTATACATCGATCTATTTTTATCTATCATTAATATTCCTAGAATTACTACACAACTCTTTCTTGAATCAACAAACAAATTGATTGAGAAATCCATTTCCAATAATGAAATAAATCAAGAAAAAATTAATAATAAAAAAAAAATTCACTTTATCTTTATTTCGACTATAAAAAAGTCACTTTATAATATTAGTAAGAAAAATTCACATATTTTTTGTGATTTATCCGACTTGTCACAAGCATATGTATTTTACAAATTATCACAAACCCAAGTTATTAATTTGTCTAAATTTAGATCTGTTCTTCAATATAACACAACGTCTTGTTTCCTTAAGACTAAAATAAAGGACTATTTTAGAACACTAGGAATATTTCATTCAGAATTAAAACATAAGAAACTTCAGAGTTATAGAATCAATCAATGGAAAAACTGGTTAAGACGGCATTATCAATACGATTTATCTCAGATTAGATGGTCTAGATTAATGCCAAAAAAATGGCGAACTAGGGTTAATCAAAGTTGTATGACTCAAAATAAAAATCGAAACTTAAACAAATGGAATTCATCTGAAAAAGACCAATTAATTCATTACAAAAAAGAAAATGATTCGGAACTCTATTCATTATCAAACCAAAAAGATAATTTTCAAAAATGTTATAGATATGATCTTTTAGCATATAAATCGATTAATTATGAAAATCAAAGTGACTCATTTATTTCTAGATTACCCTTTCAAGTAAAGAAGAACTTCGAAATTTCGTATAATTCCAACCCGTCCAAACACAACTTTGTTGATATGCCCGGCAATCTTCATATCAATAATTATCTAAGAAAAGGCAATATTCTAGATATAGAAAGAAATCTCGATAGAAAATATTTTGATTGTAAAATTATCCATTTTTCTCTTAGACAAAAAGGAGATATTGAGGCCTGGGTTAAGATCGATACCAACAGTAATCCAAATACTAAAATTGCTATTAATAATTATCAAATAATTGAGAAAATTAATAAAAAAGGGGTTTTTTATCTTACAACTCATCAAAATCCAGAAAAAACTCAAAAAAATTTGAAAAAAGTCTTTTTTGATTGGATGGGAATGAATGAAAAAATATTTAATCGTCCCATATTGAATCTGGAATTTTGGTTCTTCCCAGAATTTGTACTACTTTATAATGTTTATAAAATAAAACCGTGGATTATACCAAGCAAATTCCTTCTTTTAAATTTGAATACAAATGAAAATGTTAGTCAAAATAAAAACCAAAAACTAAACTTTTTTATACTATCAAATAAAAAAATAAAGAATCGAATTCAAGAAGCAAAAGAACCCGCAAGTCAAAGAGAGCATGGATCAGACATAGAAAACAAAGAAAATCTGGGCCCTGTTTTCTCAAAACATCAAAACGATCTTGAAAAAGATTACATGGAATCAGACACAAAAAAGGGTAAAAATAAAAAACAATACAAAAGCAACACGGAAGCAGAACTAGATTTGTTCTTGAAACGTTATTTGCTTTTTCAATTGAGATGGAACGATGCTTTGAATCAAAGAATGATCGAAAATATCAAGGTATATTGTCTCCTGCTTCGACTGATAAATCCAACAAAAATTACTATATCATCAATTCAAAGTAGAGAAATGCGTTTGGATATAATGCTGATTCAGGCAAATTTACCTTTTACAGACTTGATGAAGAAGGGGGTATTGATTATCGAACCTATTCGGTTGTCTGTAAAAAATAATGGACAATTTCTTATGTATCAAACCATAGGTATTTCATTGGTTCATAAAAGTAAACACCAAACTAATCAAAGATACCGAGAACAAAGATATGTTGCTAAAAAGAATTTTGACAAATTCATTCTGCAACCTCAAACTCAAAGAAAAAATACAGAAAAAAATCATTTTGATTTGCTTGTTCCTGAAAATATTTTATGGTCTAGACGTCGTAGAGAATTGAGAATTCGAAGTTTTTTTAATTCTTTGAATTGGAATGGTGTCGATAGAAATTCAGTATTTTGCAACGAAACTAATGTAAAAAACTGGAGTCAATTTTTGGATGAAAGGAAACCCCTTTATAAAGATAAAAATGAATTAATTAAATTTAAGTTCTTTCTTTGGCCTAATTATCGATTAGAAGATTTAGCTTGTATGAATCGTTATTGGTTTGATACCAATAATGGTAGCCGTTTCAGTATCTTAAGAATACATATGTATCCACGATTGAAAATTAATTGATAGTACTATATACCCTGTCTCGTATAGAGTATCGGAAAGCAAACAAATGCACACATGCCTTGTTTTACATCTCATTCGAATCTAATTCGAGTAGACGATACTAAATCAATAAAATAAGGTATCGATTAGATCTAGAAATGAATCAACAGAATCTTTTTCATTTTAGGATTTTAGGTTTCAATTATTCGCTTTTGTGAATGAAAAAAACGTACCTACCACCTTTTTGGATTCCTATCTGAATCAAATTGAAAATTTGATTAATTTATTGGAATTGATAAAATTAGAGGTTCATAAAGAAATTAAGTCTATATACCACGTTCAAATTACTGGCATTATTATTACTGATCAATAAAATTCGAAAAAATCCATATCTGTAAAATAAAGAAAGGGGAAATTCATTTATGGTAAAAAATTCGGTCATTTCAGTTATTTCTCAAGAAGAAAAGAAAGGATCTGTTGAATTTCAAGTATTCAATTTCACCAATAAGATACGGAGACTTACTTCACATTTAGAATTGCACAAAAAAGACTATTTATCTCAGAGAGGTTTGAAGAAAATTTTGGGAAAACGTCAACGACTGCTAGCTTATTTGGCAAAAAAAAATAGAGTACGTTATAAAGAATTAATTAATCAGTTGGACATTCGAGAGACAAAAACTCGTTAATTTGATTAAATTAATTTTTAAATTAATTTGAAGAGTTATTTCATTTTCACTTATATGGTTCGATTAAATTTTGATAAACTTCTTTTCACTTTCAGTAATTCATGGAAGAATGAATCGTTAAAAAACTTATGACTGCACCAACTACAAGAAAAGACCTCATGATAGTCAATATGGGGCCTCAGCACCCATCAATGCACGGTGTTCTTCGACTCATCGTTACTCTAGATGGTGAAGATGTTGTCGACTGCGAACCAATATTGGGTTATTTACATAGAGGGATGGAGAAAATTGCAGAAAACCGAACAATTATACAATATTTGCCTTATGTAACACGTTGGGATTATTTAGCTACTATGTTCACAGAAGCAATAACCATAAATGGACCCGAACAATTAGGCAATATTCAAGTACCTAAAAGGGCTAGCTATATCAGAGTCATTATGTTGGAGTTGAGTCGGATAGCTTCTCATTTATTATGGCTCGGTCCTTTTATGGCGGATATTGGTGCGCAGACCCCTTTCTTCTATATTTTTCGAGAAAGAGAATTGATATATGACCTATTCGAAGCGGCCACCGGTATGCGAATGATGCATAATTATTTTCGTATTGGAGGAGTGGCTGCCGATCTACCCTATGGCTGGATAGATAAATGTTTGGATTTTTGTGATTATTTTTTAACAGGGGTTGCTGAGTATCAAAAACTTATTACCCGGAATCCTATTTTTTTAGAACGAGTTGAAGGCGTAGGAATTATTGGGAGAGACGAGGCATTAAATTGGGGTTTATCGGGACCAATGCTACGAGCTTCCGGAATAGAATGGGATCTTCGTAAAGTTGATCATTATGAGTCTTACGACGAATTTGATTGGCAGGTTCAATGGCAACGAGAAGGGGATTCATTAGCTCGTTATTTAGTACGAATCAGTGAAATGACAGAATCCATAAAGATTATTCAACAGGCTCTGGAAGGAATTCCAGGAGGGCCTTACGAAAATTTAGAAATCCGACGTTTTGACAGATTAAAAGATCCTGAATGGAATGATTTTGAATATCGGTTTATTAGTAAAAAACCTTCTCCAACTTTTGAATTGTCGAAACAAGAACTTTATGTAAGAGTTGAAGCCCCAAAAGGAGAATTGGGAATTTTTCTGATAGGAGATCAGAGCGTTTTTCCTTGGAGATGGAAAATTCGCCCACCAGGTTTTATCAATTTGCAAATTCTTCCTCAGTTAGTTAAAAGAATGAAATTGGCTGATATTATGACAATACTAGGTAGCATAGATATCATTATGGGAGAAGTTGATCGTTGAAATGATAATTGATACAACAGAAATAGAGACTATCAATTCTTTTTCCAAATTGGAATCCTTAAAAGAAGTCTATGGGATCATATGGATGCTTGTCCCTATTTTGACTCTTGTATTAGGAATCACAATAGGTGTACTAGTAATTGTTTGGTTAGAAAGAGAAATATCTGCAGGAATACAACAACGTATCGGACCTGAATATGCCGGCCCTTTAGGAATTCTTCAAGCTCTAGCAGATGGGACAAAACTACTTTTGAAAGAGAACCTTATTCCATCTACAGGAGATCCTCGTTTATTCAGTATCGGACCATCCATAGCAGTAATATCTATCTTTCTAAGTTATTCAGTAATTCCTTTTGGTGATCACCTTGTTCTAGCCGATCTTAGTATTGGTGTTTTTTTATGGATTGCCATTTCAAGTATTGCTCCCGTTGGACTTCTTATGTCGGGGTATGGATCAAATAATAAATATTCCTTTTTAGGTGGTCTACGGGCAGCTGCTCAATCAATTAGTTATGAAATACCATTAGCTCTATGTGTGTTATCAATATCTCTACGTGTGATTCGGTGAGACCTAAAATTTCTCCAAATTCTTTTCTTTCTAGAAACAAGGATAAAAAGATTTGATTGACTATATATATTTTTCTTCAGCATTTGAGTTGATGAACTAAACCAGATAGTTATATGAGTGAAAGAAAACGGCTTCTAAATTTGCAGTAAAAAAGTTGAGTCTCATTTCCTATGTACAAGAATCAAATGGTGAAAAAAGTAAACATAAGCAATAGAGATTGTTTACCCCAAGATTCGTGAATTATCATGATAACTTGAAGCGGGTTCAAAAGATCAACTGTATGGAGTTTTTACTGTCTATTACCATAGATAGATTTCCACAACAGGAGGTTTGTTTTTGAAAGAAAAAATGAGTGGATGGTTAGGAAGACCAAGATACACAAAGGATTAGTAATTGAGATTATGTAAGTTATCCAAGAGGATATTTCTGTACATAAAAGGAATTCAAATTGGGGCTTTACGTTCGTAGAAATGATCAAGAAGTACTCCCCATGATTCTGATCCAGAGTATGTTCCTATCCACTGAGTAAGTAAATAACTATCAAGAACGAAGTAATCTTTTACTTTGGTTAAAGGCCCTTTTTCTGAGAAAGGAGAATAGGAATGAAATAAAAAAAATCGAAATAGAAAGAAAAGAATCTAATTGCAAAAGCAAAAAGGGGGGATGTCTTTGTTTTTTTCTTCCTTTTTTCTTTTTTTGTTTTTATTCTTTCTTTCCTATAATTCAATTTTGATTTCTATTTAGAAAGATAAAATTTTTGTCATGATTCATGAACTAATGGACTCTCTAATTTTTTTCGTAATTGAAAATTCGAGGTTGAAATGTATATGTGATATTGCTATAAAGCACATTTTTTTTATTTTATTTAATGATAAGGTTATTAATCAACAAAGCAAAATTAAAATTCTTAAAAGATGAGATAAATTCAGAAGCACTTATTTATTAGTTTTAAATATAGCATTAGTTTTAAATATAGCAGACAGAATTCCATTGGTCTAATTTGGGACCTTAGGATAGATTTTGACTCTATCTGACAAACATATCAAGATAACGAATAGGAAAGGGCCCTTAGATTTATTTGTGACCTCTGAGGAGCCGTATGAGGTGAAAATCTCACGTACGGTTCTGTAATAGCGATGGGCACAGTGATGTTATCATCGACTATGATTATCTAACAGTTCAAGTACAGTTGATATAGTGGAAGCGCAGTCAAAATATGGTTTTTGGGGGTGGAATTTGTGGCGTCAACCCATCGGGTTTATCGTTTTTCTAATTTCGTCTCTCGCCGAGTGTGAAAGATTACCTTTTGATTTACCAGAAGCAGAAGAAGAATTAGTAGCAGGGTATCAAACCGAATATTCAGGTATTAAATTTGGTTTATTTTACATTGCTTCATATCTAAATCTACTAGTTTCTTCATTATTTGTAACAGTTCTTTACTTGGGAGGTTGGAATCTTTCTATTCCGTACATATTTGTTCCTGAGCTATTTGGCATAAATAAAAGGGGTAAAGTCTTTGGAACACTAATCGGTATCTTTATCACATTAGCCAAAACTTATTTGTTTTTGTTCATTCCTATTGCAACAAGATGGACTTTACCGAGGCTGAGAATGGACCAACTATTAAATCTTGGGTGGAAATTTCTTTTACCGATTTCTCTAGGTAATCTATTATTGACAACCTCGTCCCAACTTCTTTCACTGTAAAAGACCACAATATACTAGATTCACGACTTGTCTCAAACAAGAGAAAGAAACAAGCATAAAATCTTTTTTATAGATATTCAACATATGCTCCCTATGATAACTGAATTCATAAATTATGGTCAACAAACAATACGAGCCGCCAGATACATCGGCCAAGGTTTCATAATTACCCTGTCCCACGCAAATCGTTTACCTGTAACTATTCAATACCCCTACGAAAAATTGATCACATCGGAACGTTTCCGAGGCCGAATACACTTTGAATTTGATAAATGCATTGCTTGTGAAGTATGTGTGCGTGTATGTCCTATAGATTTACCCGTTGTTGATTGGAAGTTGGAAACTGATATTCGAAAGAAACGATTGCTTAATTACAGTATTGATTTTGGAATCTGTATATTTTGTGGTAATTGCGTTGAGTATTGCCCAACAAATTGTTTATCAATGACCGAAGAATATGAACTTTCTACTTATGATCGTCACGAATTGAATTATAATCAAATCGCTTTGGGTCGCTTACCAATGTCAGTAATTGATGATTACACAATTCGAACAATTTCGAATTTACCTCAAATAAACAATGAATAAACCCTTAATTCGATTCAAAAAAATTACGAATTACGAAGGCTTAGTTCGGATCTAAAACAATGAGATTTTTGCTTGGGCAATTCAAACTAGTGGTTGCTTAATGAGACTCCTAGCTTAATTTAGATTGAAAACAAAACCGATTTCAATATTATATATTATAATAGTAATGGTTTCAAAGTAGATAAATGATATCAAAAATAGATAGGTTTAAACTACTCTTTCGACGAATAAAGAATGGATAGTGGTCCAATAAAATAAAAGCATCTACGTCAATTCATACCCATTAGAATTTCATTCAATTAACAATTTCAAAGTATCATAAAAAATAGAAAAACTGCTTTTTTCCTGGTCAGGTCAATAAAGTCATGAAATTCTTCGTTTTTGATTTTTTATAAAAAATGGATTTATCTGAACCAATACATGATTTTCTTTTAGTCTTTCTAGGATCGGGTCTTATATTAGGGGGTCTAGGAGTAGTATTACTTACCAATCCAATTTATTCGGCCTTTTCCTTGGGATTGGTTCTTGTTTGTACATCGTTATTCTATATTCTATCTAACTCCTATTTTGTAGCTGCTGCGCAGCTACTTATTTACGTAGGAGCTATAAATGTTTTAATCATTTTTGCTGTGATGTTCATGAATGACTCAGAATATTACAAGGATTTTCATCTTTGGACCGTAGGAGATGGAATTACTTCGATGGTTTGTATAACTCTTTTTATTTCACTAATTACTACTATTTCAGATACGTCATGGTACGGGATTATTTGGACTACAAGATCAAACCAGATTATAGAGCAAGATTTTCTAAGTAATAGTCAACAAATTGGAATTCATTTATCAACAGATTTTTTTCTCCCATTTGAACTTATTTCAATAATCCTTTTAGTTGCTTTAATAGGTGCAATTGCTGTAGCTCGTCAATAAAAAATTTCTATTAAAACTTGGAATTAAAATAAAATTTTGTTCTGTCTTATCACATTAATTTTCCTTCAATTCTATTTGAATTCTAGCTGGATAAATAGAAAGACTTTAGGTCAATCTAGTACCAATATATTTCTTTGTTCCATACTTGTTATATACTAGTCAATTAAATTAGTTGAATTGTTGTTCATATTGAAAGGAGTCGAGATTGATAAGGAGTTGTTTAATGATTCTCGAACATGTACTTGTTTTGAGTGC